TGGTTTATATAAATCCTTCTTGGATGAAACCACAGCGAAAAATGCCATTGCCAAAAAGTGACAAGATAAAATTGCCATTTTTTCATGAAAAAAGATGTTCCCTTTGAAGCCAGAATGGATCTTCTTTGATACCTAATATAATGCATGAAAGGTTCCTTGACCAACCACGAGTTCCCCCGAAAATTGTTAATCTTAACAAAGACGTTCACAAGACGTTCTACTTTTACATAGAAATAGATTCGTTCAAGAAGAACTCCAAAAGCTGTTGATCGTAAATGAAAAGATTGGTTACGTAGAAAGACGAAAACGGATTCATATTCACATACATGAGAATTATATAAGAATAAGAATAGTCTTTGATTTCGTTTTGAAAAAGAGGAGCCAGCTTTCGTTGGAATAATAAGACTATTCCAATTACAATATTCATCGAGAAAGACTCGTAGTAAATGTAAAGAAGAAGCATCTTTTACCCAACCGCGAAGAGTTTGAACCAAGATTTCCACATGGACAGAGTGCGGTATTAGTATATCTAACACAAAATTTAAATGTGAAAAATGATCCTCTAAAAAGGGAAATATAGAATGAATTGATCGTAAATTCTGAGATTTGACTATCTTGTTCTTTTTCCCTTCTCGACAAGATAGTAATTGTAGAGAAAATGGAATTTCGACAATAAAAGAAAGCCCCTCTAACATGATTTGAGAATACAAATTCTTGTTGCGCGCCCAACATGGATTTTGGTTAGAATCATTAGGAGAAAGCAAAAAATGATTCTGTTGATATATTCGAGTAATTAATCGTTTCACAACCAGTAAACTTGATTTACTGTCATAACCCCGATTTTTCGACAAAATCGATCGACCCAAAGCGCGATTCTGAACAAATACATAAATATACTCCTGAAAGATAAGTGGATATAGGAAGTCGTGTTGGTGAGATCTCTCTAGCTGTAAATATCTTTGGATTTCCTCCATTTGAAACTCGATTTGAATCAAGGGTAGAAGATTTTGGGGGTTATCAAATGATACATAGTGCGATACAGTAAAAACACAGTATTCTAGTAAGAATAGATACCCCGGGCACAGGTAAACTTATCAACAGATTCTCTACCCTCTCTCTTTTCCATTCATTTAATTCGTCTATGTTATAAGATAACAAGATGGTTAGAAATCTTTTATTTTTTAAACCTAATCGCTCTTTTGATTTTGGAAAAAAACTTTCTTTATCAATATACTGCTTCTTTTACACATACATCTTCATTCCATAATAAAGAATGTCAATAGTTAGGATTCATTAAAAAAAAATAGAATCCACGAGTGGAGGGAGAAGTACTTCCCATACCAGGCACTAATTTATTTTTAACGTCTAATTAGATCGGGAAATTATTCAAATTAAGAACAGAAGTTCGGTTGCTTTTTCTTTCTGATAATTAATTGAAGTCGTAGGGCCCCTATCCATTTATTCATTCGACCCAACTTTCTTTTGTTCCGTTCCAAGAATTCGAACAAGGTTTTGTACTAATCCGATAAGAATGAAATATCCTCAGAACTCTCTATTGATGCGACATGCTGTTTTTTCCATCTATTCCTTTTCAGGATCAGTCGCGGTCTTCCAAAGTTTACTAATGGTATGGACGAATTTGTCACTTCATCAAAATGTGTAAAAGATTCTAGTCGCACTTAAAAGCCGAGTACTCTACCGTTGAGTTAGCAACCCGAATAAAATATAGATTAAAGAAAACTTCAACAAAGCGATGTATAGATCCAATCAGAATCAAAAGCAATTTAATTGAATTTAAACAAAGAAAAAAGAGATTATACGAGCTAATCAAACCATTGCGTTAACAAATCTAAAATCTAGAAAAACAGATTTTCTAATGGATTGGAAACATGAAAATGAATTGATTAGATGAAAATACAAAAAATTATCAGATAAAAAAAAGAAAGCATCGTTTGAATAAGATACAGTAAAAAAACTATGGGACAAATAGACCTGATTCGCTTATCACGATGAATTATATTTCTTCAATACACTGTTGTCAATATAAATGTTGAGAAAAGAATACAGTGCAAAAAAGAAATTGCATTGTTAAATTCAAAGAATTTAACAATGCAATACAATAACAATAAATAATATTCAAAATTGTCTTGGATTCGCACTAGATATCTAATCTACATAGATGGAAAAAGTATAAATGGAAGAATAAAAAAAAATAGAGAAAATTAGACAAAGTTATATCCAAGTCGCTACCGATTTCTTTAATTTAAATTTAATCGAATTTCATTTGATTAGGCAGAAGTTTCTGGAAATTCCTTAAAAACTTCCGCTTTCTTTAAAAGATTCTGAACGGTTCCTGTGGGTTGAGCACCTTTTTCAAGGAAATATAGAATAAGAGGAACATTTAAATAAGTTTGATTCTTCATTGGATCATAAAAGCCCACTTTCCGAAGATCTTTTCCTTCTCTTCGGGATCGAACATCAATTGCAACGATTCGATAGACGGCTCATTGGGATAGATGTGGATGAACAATACCCCCCCCAGAACCGTATAGGAAGTTTTCTCCTCGTACGGCTCGAGAAAAAAATGATTTGATTCAAAGTTTTGTCTATATATCTATATATATATGCAATTCTAATAAATTAAATGACAAATGGGCCTATAAAATAAATATGATTTCAGTCTTTTTTTCTTCCTGAAAATGAAAAACAAACCATTCGTACTCATAACTCAAGTTGAATAACTCTCAAATACCTCAAAGGAAGAATTTTTAGTCAATTTCATGTATTGAGTAGCCTTAACTCCCTTTTGTTTGTTGTTTGTCTCATTTAAACTATTTCAAATTCTATTTGGATTCTTTAGTCTGATCCAATTATTGAGAATATCAAGACAATTAAATTATTTAAATTATAAATATAAAGGTTGTTTCCTTGTTCGTAGATCCTTTATCCTTATTTTTAATCATTGGGTTTAGACATTACTTCGGTGCCTCGTAATCCTTTCAAAATGGCAGCAACATACCCCTTTTTGATTTCTTTCTATCAAAGAATCCTATGGACATTTGATTCACACGTGATACACTTTGAATCAAAATTTTTGATCAATTTCAACAAGTTTTGCTTTTGAATTGGAAACTTGCTCGAATTGGATCCTTTTTATTTCTATATATGTTCCATATATTTACGAAGTTGTTCCAGTTGATTGGTATTAACCCTAGATCCTTGCCCCCGAGAAATGAATTAATACTTTCTATTCGAGCTCCACCGTGGACTATTCCAACAAAAAAACCGAAGGGTTCAAGTGTAACAGAACAAACAATGTCGAGCCGAGAGCACCCTCATTCCTAGATAAATCAAAAATGGTGGATGTAAAAATCCACAACGGATCGTGTCCTTCAAGTCGCACGTTGCTTTCTACCACATCGTTTCAAACGAAGTTTTACCATAACATTCCTCTAATTTGAATTTGGACCCGGTATGGAATTGATTCAATTATGGAATCATGAATAGTCATTGGTTTAGCTGTCCATCGATATAAACATCGTAATCTCGATTTTTCTTCTATATCTGAATATATATGTGGAACTTTTTTTCTGAAAAAAGTCTTAACAAGACAGCATTTTTAGCATATTTATAACATAAACATATACATATATAAATAACATATAGAAATAATAAATAATATAGAGAAAGAAATTAAAATAGAGAAAGGAATCGCTTTTTAAATCTGCATCTTCAAGTGGCTCAATAGGATAGATTCAAGGATTTCCTACTTTTTCAAAAATTACACGTACAAGAAATCATTTAAAATCAAAAGATTTGATTTATTAAAAAGATCTTTCTAATTGAAAAAATTTTCTATTTAGACATCATTATTAAATTGGATTTAATTTGAAGAAAATTGGACAATAAGTGCCACCTTTGATCTTCCGATAAAGATTGGTCTTTCTTTTTGAATTGATTCATCACTGACTTTAATTTCAAATAGAAATTTGAAATATATCAAATAAAAGAAGAAAGAAATCCATTTTTTTTCAGGATTTTCAGGAAATATATATATATAATGATGTAAGTTAAAATTTGAATCTTTATTCTTTTTATCTGATTACGAAAATCAAAATATAAAAAATAGAAATTGGGGGTTTCCTATCTATCAGATAGACTGAACAGTTGTCACTGTTCTAAATATTCTATCGAATATCTATACTTTTAGTTTCAAAAATTTAAGGATTACAAATCTTTTTTTTTTTCAAAAAAAAAACCAAAAAATTCTTGTCATTGAAATAGAACAATACATGTCATATAAACGGAAATTTCCTCATTTTTTTTTTTATTTTTATATGGTTGATATGTATTTGGTTTAACATAGAATTGGGTAATATTTCAATAATAAACTCTTGTCATAAAATGAATAAGAGTCAAAGGGATAGGATAAATCACCTCGCCTCGATCGTTACATCGATTTCGAATTTTTCATTCGAGTCAAAGAAGAAATGCCTAAATCAAATGAGATTCAACGAAAAAACAATAGCTTCATAACATATTTCTATATAATACGGAACTTTATAATACGGAACTTTATTATTTGTTAATGAAATTTGTTAATGAAATTTGAACAGACACACATATTTAAATTAATATGGATTAACTCCTACACACCCCCTACTTCTTTTTTTTTTCTATGGGAATAATGGGGCATAAAAATGGACGCACTGGGACGGAAGGATTCGAACCTCCGAATAGCGGGACCAAAACCCGTTGCCTTACCGCTTGGCCACGCCCCATTTTAATTTCTTCAATTTATAATCAACACCAAGAAACAATAATATTGGTATTAGTTGTTTGTCAACTCCAGCCCAAATATCTATATATCTATACAATAGATTGGTACTAAGATTTTGATACATATAGATGTATAGATGTAGAATTCAACTTAATTTATTGATCATTACATAGAATTCAATTAAGATATTGTATGAAAGTATGATTTCTTCTATTCTCCTTTGAGAATTCGAGGATTTTTGATTGGGTGGATTCAAAGAAAAAGAAGGATTTTTTGTCTACCTTACTTACTTTATTTTTCCTTATATCAAAAATATCAAAAACGCAATCAAAATACAATTATCTGCAAGAATAAAATGTCTGTTATGCTTAATATCATTAGTTTGATCTGTATTTGTATGAATTCTCCCCTTTATTCGAGTAGTTTTTTCTTCGGCAAATTACCCGAAGCCTACGCTTTTTTGAATCCAATCGTAGATGTTATGCCAGTCATACCTCTGTTTTTTTTTCTCTTAGCTTTTGTTTGGCAAGCTGCTGTAAGTTTTCGATGAGATCCTGAATAATAATATCCTAGAAAATGCACGATTTCTTCGAGAAAAAATTCTAACAATTGCAAAAAATCAGATAAGTTTTAGAGTATGAACCCCCGATTCGCACACAGAAATTCGTGGGTAGTCGCCACAAATCAGGCTTAACCCCTTTTTCTCATTTTTGACCCCTTTTTCCAGTAGAAGACCTTTTAGGGTCTCCCGCAATATCTAATTTATATATAAACGCAACTTTTTGTGAATGAAAAACAAAGGAATTTGTGACAATGCATTTCTAGAAAAACCTAATTTTTGGTGTCAAAATAGGACAAATATAGAATATAAATATAGGATATGTGGTAGAAAAGTGGAAGATCTATTCTCTTTTTTTTTTTCCAAAAAAAAAACCATCTTGGAGATTGTGTAATGCTTACGCTGAAACTCTTCGTTTATACCGTAGTGATATTTTTTGTTTCTCTCTTTATCTTTGGATTCCTATCTAATGACCCAGGGCGTAATCCTGGACGCGAAGAATAAAATACAAAATCCAAAGGGGTTTCTTTTCCAATTTTCTTAGGATTTTAGCTATTCCACACGTTTCACTAAGATTTTCAAAATTGGAAAAAAAAAATAAATCAATTCATTAACGGAAACGGAAAGAGAGGGATTCGAACCCTCGGTACGAATAACTCGTACAACGGATTAGCAATCCGACGCTTTAGTCCACTCAGCCATCTCTCCCAAGCTAATTACTACATTACAATTCCATATAATGGAAGGTCTATCTTCTTTCCTTATTCTATTATATATAGAGAGATCTACAAATCAGGAATTTCCTTTATCTAAAAGATGGGCTCGACCGCGCGAACAATCGAACTAAAAAAAATATGCAAGACTCCCTTGTGTTGTGGTGATTTTGTTCGAAAGGCCCTTCTTTTTCTCATGGCCCGGCCCAGTCAGTACCTAGCCGGGCTTTTTTTCCTTCCAACGAATTATAGATAAATAATGATTTATCTAATTTGAAAAAAAAAAATACTTTTTTTTATTATAATTATATTCAATTGAATATTTTATATTCAAGGAACAACAATAAACAAGAAAAACTATGTTACATTCCCTTTTTTGTTATATTTTACCAAACGAAAAAAGAAACTATCCATTCTTTCGCTCTGTTATGATTTTATTGTTTTTTTTTTATCCGTATCTTCTTCAGCAAAAGAGAAAACTTTAGTTATTTAATTAAAATTAAATGAAGCCTCTTTTCCTCCCCCCAAAAAAGTGCAACACTCTCATTTTGATGATTCTTTGATGATCCTATCTTGATCGTGTTCAACTATCTTGGTCGACAAAAGGGCCGTTTGCATACAATAATCGTATTGTAGCGGGTATAGTTTAGTGGTAAAAGTGTGATTCGTTCTATTAACCCTTTATATAGTTAAAGGGTCCTTCGGTTTTATTCATATTCCGACCAAAAACTTTTTTTCTTAAAAGGATTTAATCCTTTACCTCTCAACGATAAATTCGAGAAAAAATACGAATTCTCGTGATTTGTATCCGTGAGTCACTTATAAATTGAAAAGTTGGATTATGAAATTGCGAAACATAATTTTTCAATTGGACTCAAACTTCCAATTGAATAAGTATGAGTAAAGGATCTATGGCTGAAGATAGAAAATCAATTTCTAATCGTAACTAAATCTTCCACTTTTTTCTTTCTAAAGTCTAAAGAAAGAAATTGGAGCAAAATAGCTATTCATCGATGACTTTTGTTTACTAGAGACATCGGCATATTGGTTTAGCTCGGTGGAAACAAAATCCTTTTCCTTAGGATCCTCTCAAATAGAAATAGAGAACGAAGTAACTATAAAGATTGTTAGAATCACCTTCTTCTAGAAGGATCATCTAGAAAGCGATTTGTTTTGTTTGTAGTCAAACAAAAAGCTGACGTAGGTGTTATGGGTAGAATTTTGTTCATTTTGTTCAAACCTTAGATCTAGGAATTTACTCATCTTCCATAAAGGAGCCGAATGAAACCAAAGTTTCATGTTCGGTTTTGAATTAGAGACGTTCAAAGCACTGAATCGACGTCGACTATAACCCCTAGCCTTCCAAGCTAACGATGCGGGTTCGATTCCCGCTACCCGCTTATTTCTTTTTTTTTTCTAAATATTCTATTAGAATTCTATTCTAGAAT